TGTCCTAGCTCTACCGTATCTTTTGTTTCATTTCTTCTGGAACAATCACAAAGACTTTTTTGATTATGGACGTACTACCAGAAATTCAATGCGTAATCTTAGCATTCAATGTGTATTCCTGAATAATTTAATTATTCAATTATTCAACCATTTCATTTTACCAAGTTCAATGTTAGCCAGATTAGTCAACATTTATATGTTTCGATGCAACAACAATATGTTATTTGTAACAAGTAGTTTTGTTGGTTGGTTAATTGGGCATATTTTATTCATGAAATGGGTTGGATTGGTATTAGCCTGGATACAACAAAATAATTTTATTAGGTCTAATGTACTTATTCGATCTAATAAGTATCTTGTATCAGAATTTAGAAATTCTATGGCTCGCATTTTTAGTATTCTCTTATTTATTACCTGTGTTTACTATTTAGGTAGAATGCCGTCACCCATTCTAACTAAGAAATTGAAAGGAATTTCAGAAGCGGCAGAAGTGGGGGAAAGTGAGGAAGAAAGAAACATAGAAATAGAAACTATTTCCGAAGGGGGGGGGTATAACCAGGAACAAGAGGTATCCACCGAAGAAAATCCTTCTTCTTCCCTTTTTTCGGAGGAAAGGGTGGATCCGAGCAAAATCGATGAAACAGAAAAGCTACGAGTGACTGGAAAGAAAAAAATAAAAAGAAAGGGCTAATAATCTAATAAACTAATAATCCTAATAAACTAATAATCTAATAAACTAATAATCCTAATAAACTAATAATCTAATAAAATAGTATAATTTTTTTTTATAAAAAAATATTCTAAAACTAAAAACTAAAAAATAAATATAGAAAAGAAATAAAAAAATATATAAATATATTAAAAAAAAATATAAATATATATATAAAATATAAATATAATAATATAAATATAAAAATTATAAAATATAAATTTTAAATTGCATAAAATTTTTAAAATTAAAATAAAGTTAAAGTATAAAGTAGTAAATTAATAAAAAAATTAATACATAAAATAAATACAATAATAGATAAAACGAGATGCGACTTCCCCCTACATATTTTATACTTTCTCCTACAAAAAAACTTGTAATGCCTACTCCATTTGTAATTCCATCGATTACTCGCCTATCAAAAAAATGAGTTAGTTCGGCCAATCCTCTTATACCTTTTGTTAAGGATATTGAATAAAACGTATCTATGTAACCACGATTATATGACCAATCATATATCAAATATATTATTTTATCCAAGAAAATTCTTTTAGGACCCTTTTTCGCAAACGAATTTAGTAAGTTCAAATTTAGTAACGATGAATAAAAAGGCTTATATAAAAGGAATGCTGTAAATATTCCGAAACAAGCTATACTCACTGAAAAAGTTGCATTTGTTAAAAATTGATACGAATCCTCAAAATCATTTGAATTTTTATGTAAAAGATTTATAGATGGAGTTAATAATTTGGATAATATATCCAAATGCATTCCTTCTTGATTCAAAGGAATTGCTATAGCTCCGACAAATAAAGTAAATAGAACCAATATAAGCATAGGAAATAGCATAGTATTATCTGATTCATGAGGATAAGAAAAAGCCTTCTTGTAGCCAAAATTAGCAAAATTAGTAATAAGAGCCTTTTTTTTGACATTACCACCAATTGTATATGGCTTCTCGTTTTTATTCATTGTTAATAAAGGAAATAAACGAAAATTTCTGTTAATCATTTTTTGCTCTTCTTTACCCCATAGTTTTATTGAATAGAAAGAGCTACTTTTTTTGCCACTATATTTTTGAAAATGAATGTTTAAATGTCCTTCAAAAGTAAGTAAATAGATCCGAAACATATAAAATGCTGTTAATCCGGCGGTGGACCAAGCTATTATTGCAAAAATCGGTGAATACAACCAACTGTCACTAAGAATTTCATCTTTGGACCAAAAACAAGCAAGGGGTGGAATACCACAAAGAGAAAGCGTACCTACTAAAAAAGCAATTTGTGTAATGGGTGCATGCTTTTTTAAACCGCCCATCAAAACCATATTCTGGCTTTTCTCTGGCGAATACCCAACAACAGCTTCCATGGAATGAATAATTGATCCGGATCCTAAAAACAACAATGCTTTCGAATAAGCATGAGTAATCAAATGAAATAAAGCGGCTCGATAAGACCCCATACCTAAAGCTAACATCATATAACCCAGTTGGGACATTGTAGAATAGGCTAACCCCCTCTTAATATCTTTTTGAGCAAGAGCTAAAGTAGCCCCTAATAATACCGTTATTATACCTATCAAAGATATTAGATTCATTATGTAAGGTATAACTATGAAAAGAGGAAGAAGGCGGGCTACAAGAAAAATTCCTGCTGCTACCATAGTGGCAGCATGTATAAGAGCCGAAATAGGGGTAGGCCCCTCCATGGCATCAGGTAACCATACATGAAGAGGAAATTGCGCAGATTTAGCAACGGCGCCGGCAAATAATAAAGAGGCACATAAAGTAACAAATAAAAAATGAATCTCATTATTATAAATCAAGTTATTAAATATTTCGAACAAATCTTGAAATTCGAAACTTCCCGTTATCCAATAAAAACCTAAAATTCCTAATAATAAACCAAAATCGCCTATCCGATTAGTTACAAACGCTTTTTGACAAGCGTTTGCCGCAGCGGGTCGTGTGAACCAAAACCCTATTAATAGATAAGAACACATTCCAACCAATTCCCAAAAAATATAAATTTGTATCAAATTCGAACTAGTAACTAATCCCAACATTGAAGTATTGAACAAACTCATATAAGCAAAAAATCTCAAATATCCTTGATCATGAGACATATAATTGTCACTATAAATAAGAACAAAAATTCCAACAGTAGTGATTAACATTGACATAATAGAGGTAAGTGAATCAATAAAGTAGCCAAACTCGAAAGAGAAATCATTATTGATGGTCCAAGACCATACATATTGATAGATAGAACTTCCATTTATTTGCTGAATAGACAGATCAACCGAAAAAATCATAACTATACTTAACAATAAAATATTGGGAAAAGCCCACATACGACGAAGATTTTTTGTTGCCGTCGGAAAAAGTAGGAGTCCCATTCCTATTAAAATAGGAATGGGAAGTGGCACAAAAGGTATGATCCATGAATATTGATATGCATGTTCCATAAAAAATTTTTTCTTAGTCTTTCTTAATTAATCGTTTCTAATTCACCGGCTCTTATCTCTTTTGATTGAATGATTGAAAGGGAGCAATAAAAAAATCAAGATATTACAAAGTTAACTGGAATTTTCTATTGTTAATTTTTTAATCTTTCTCAACTATTTCAAAAATATTCAAATTTCGAAGTTAGAAGTAATCAAATTATACCGCCGAGTTACTAATGAAAAAAAAAGAATTCTTTTTTTTTCATTAGTAATATTTTTCTGAAAATATCAATTATTATTTATTATTCCGTATTACAATAATTTATATACATCGATCAAGAATACAAAGAATTTCACCACAAAAGTACTTGATTTTGATATGAATCATAGGATGTCCTAGAACTTCATTCAAAGAAAAACGAATTATTTGAGTTTGTTTATTCGAACTTATTAATTAGTTCATTTTCTTTCATCGCGGAACTGAGTGATTGTCTTCCATTACAATAAATGAATTTAGTCTTGTGGGAAAGACTATCCGATATTTTCTTTCTATTTACAGTTATATTTACATATAATTACTTTCTATTTCCATTTATATTTACATATAATTAAATTATATTTACATATAATTAAAGGAAAAATGACTATAGAAAAAAAATTTAAGTTTGCGTAGGTAGATAAAATGGTTTTTTAGACTTTTTGTTTTGATGTATTTTTCATGTATAAATTCTAAACGTAAGAAGACAAAAAAATAGGCAGAGTATAGAAAAGAAAAGGAAAGACCTTTTTTACGTTTTTTTGATTTCATCAATTCGATTTATATATCATAATAGATATAGATCCTAATCTATCCTATATCCTATAGATTTGAATGGAGATATAAAAAAGAAAGATACCTATAAATTAAATAGAAATTCTTATTTTTTTTTTTTTTCTGGATAGTGTATGGAATATAAATAAAAAAGGTTATATCATATTGTTTTTTTTTTGTTCTAGAATAGAAGCATTTTATGTGATTTTCCCGTCTCTATTCATTTTTTTTTATGAAATTTGTATAAAATTTATATAGTATATATATATAGTTATAATCTAGAAAATCTATAGGAATAGATAAATAATGACATAAAAAGCCCGATCATTTTTTTTGTTTTAAAAATAAATAGATGTCTTTGACATCCAACTATAGCATTGAATAACCTTTTTTTTGAATGGCAGTTCCAAAAAAACGTACTTCTACATCAAAAAAGCGTATTCGAAAAAATGTTTGGAAAAAGAAAGGATATTGGGCGGCGTTGAAAGCTTTTTCATTAGCGAAATCTCTTTCTACGGGTAATTCAAAAAGTTTTTTTGTACGACAAATAAATTTGGAGTAATCTGAATTGGTTTAACTCGAATAAGATACAAAGGTTTTCTTTTTTGAATTTTTGAATATCTTTTTTTTTCGTTTCCGGGGTGGGGATTCTTATTTTCCCCATCGCCCATTTGTTATGTTAGTGTTATAATAATTTGTGATTTTTATAATATTTTAGAATATTCAATTTTTATAATATTCAATATTGAATAATAAATAATATAATAATAATTTAATTTTAATAAATAATATAATAATAATTAAGAATTTTGATATTTATACTATATGGGAGCACATACATAAGAGCTTTAACTGGGTTGTCGAAACTAATCCATTAAATTAAGTTTAAATTTTGTAACTTTATGAATCATTATTTCTCTGAATTACTATATATCCTTCCCTTGTTTTCAACCCACTTGAGAAAACCCCCTTTCTAATTTAGTGGATATACAAATAATGTATCAATTTTAAGTGATCTAAAAAAATCCTATGCTTGTATAAGAAGATGAATCAAGACATATTTTTAGAATTCGAAATTCGAAATACTTTTTTGAAGTATGGTACAATTATGACCGGAATCGAAACGCTTTTTATATAACGTAACGTGTACAACCCAATATCTAGTTGGTTTGATAAATCCTTAAAACGCAAAGTCCTAACGATTAATACAAAGCTATCCAAATTACATAAATCTTTTGAAATCGTTGGATGTGTTGCTCAAATTGTGATCTCTAAAAATCATATTTTTTCATTCATTTATTCATTCAATTGATAAGCATTTTTTTATGGATTCATAAAAATCATACAAAAGAATGAGAAATGAATCATTAAAAAATGAAAATGATAAAGAACCCTTTTTTGTTTTGTTGAATTTTATCTATGAATTGAAGTTACAACTAGTTAGTTTCGTTACAATAAAGGAGTTCTCTTTTAGGAAAACACAAACTAAAAAATCTCTATTGACGAACTAATTAAATTATGATAATTAAAACTAATTAAATATGATAATTAAATAAAATGATACGATAAATAATAAAGATTCCTTTTGAACCTTCAAATTGCTATTTCAACGAGTTATTATTCATCAATTAAAATTAAATGTTTCCTAAAAAATTTGATATTTTACATTGAATTGACTTCAATCTCGACGATTGAATAAAAAATGGGTTATTATGATTTCGAACAAGCCGCTATGGTGAAATCGGTAGACACGCTGCTCTTAGGAAGCAGTGCTAGAGCATCTCGGTTCGAGTCCGAGTGGCGGCATAGTATCTTCTAAAAGAGATAGAATAAGTCCTATAATGAATTTAATTCCTGATTTCCATTCCATAAAATCGAGAAACCCTCGCTTTTTTATCATTTTTATGATTTTTTCAACTTTAGAGCATATATTAACTCATATATCTTTTTCAGTCGTTTCAATTGTAATTACAATTCATTTTTTAACCTTATTCTTATTAGTAGATGAAGTCGTAGGACTATATGATTCATCAGAAAAGGGTATGATAGTTACCTTTTTCTGTATAACAGGATTATTAGTCACCCGTTGGGTTTATTCAGGACATTTCCCATTAAGTGATTTATATGAATCATTAATCTTTCTTTCATGGGGTTTCTCCCTTATTCATATGGTTTCCTATTTTAAATTAAAAAAAAAGCGTAAAAATAATTTAAGCGCAATAACCGCACCAAGTGCTATTTTTACCCAAGGCTTTGCCACCTCGGGTCTTTTAACCAAAATGCATCAATCCGCAATATTAGCGCCCGCTCTCCAATCCCAGTGGTTAATGATGCACGTAAGTATGATGGTATTAGGCTATGCAGCTCTTTTATGTGGATCATTATTATCAGTAGCTCTTCTAGTCATTACATTTCGAAAAGCCATAAAGATTATTGGTAAAAACAATAATTTATTAAATCAGTCATTTTCGTTTGGCGAAATCCAATACATGAATGAAAGAAGCAATGTTTTACTAAACACTTATTTTCTTTCTTCTAAAAATTATTACAGGTATCAATTGACTCAACAATTGGATCGTTGGAGTTATCGTATAATTAGTCTCGGGTTTATCTTTTTAACCATAGGAATTCTTTCAGGAGCCGTATGGGCTAATGAGGCGTGGGGATCATATTGGAATTGGGACCCAAAGGAAACTTGGGCATTTATTACTTGGACCGTATTCGCGATTTATTTACATACCCGAACAAATAAAAATTTTGAAGGTGTCAATTCCGCACTTGTGGCTTCTATGGGATTTCTTATAATTTGGATATGCTATTTTGGGGTCAATCTATTAGGAATAGGTTTACATAGTTATGGTTCATTTACATTAACATCTAATTGAATTGACTAAAGAGGCTAAGCCTAACAAATACTAACGGAGGACAGCGTATATATAAGAAAACTTATTGTAAGCTGTCAAGAACCTTTTGAATCACTCCACTACTTGATTCAAAAGGTTCTAACAAAAGCCAAAAATGTCTGATTAAAATTCAATTTAATTCTTTTACCCCTTTTTACTTAACTTATTTTTTTACTTAACTTAAACTTAAGAGAAGAAAAAAGACTTATTTCTTTTTTTTCTTTTTCATTGTACAACGAACAATTTTTAAAAATCATAGGATTACTTTTTTATTTTTTGTTTTATTCATGAAAACTATCTATAAAAATAATTATATAGAATAGTTTCGACCTTCTCACCTGATAATGAGAGGACGAAATCCGGATAAATACCAATACCTATTACGGGTAGAAAGATAGAGATCGAAACAAATAACTCTCGTGGGCCAGAATCAAAAAAATAAGAACTTAGAGCATTAAATAGCTTGTATCCATAGAACATTTGACGTGACATAGATAATGAATAAATAGGAGTTAATATCATTCCAATTGCCATTATGAAAGTAATTAGTATTTTTGGCATTAAAAAATATTTTTGGCTGGTAATTATTCCAAAAAAGACTATCAATTCTGCAACAAAACCACTCATGCCCGGTAATGCAAGAGAAGCCATCGATAAGATACTGAACATCGTAAATATTTTTGGAATCGAAATAGCCATTCCGCCCATTTCGTCGAGATAAACAAGACGCATTCTATCATAACTCGTTCCTGCCAAGAAAAAAAGTGCAGCACCGATAAATCCATGAGATATTATTTGTAAAATAGCTCCGTTGAGTCCCGTATCAGTTATAGAACCAATTCCTATAATTATGAAACCCATATGAGATACGGAGGAATAGGCTATTCTTTTTTTTAAATTCCGTTGACCAAGAGATGTTGAAGCTGCATAAATTATTTGTATTGTACCCACTATTATCAACCAGGGGGAAAATATGGAATGAGCATGGGGTAATAATTCCATATTGATACGAACTAATCCATATGCTCCCATTTTTAATAAAATTCCGGCTAGAAGCATACAAGTACTGTAATGGGCCTCCCCGTGGGTATCTGGTAACCACGTATGTAAGGGTATAATCGGCGATTTGACAGCAAAAGCAATAAGAAATCCAATATAGAATATTCTTTCCAGTGCGACAGGATATGATTGATTAGCTAATGTTTCAAAATTTAATGTTGGTTCATTAGAACCGTATAAACCAATACCCAAAACTCCTATTAATAGAAAAATGGAACCCCCTGCAGTGTACAAAATAAATTTTGTAGCCGAGTACAGACGTTTCTTTCCCCCCCACATGGATAGAAGTAGATAAACGGGAATTAATTCGAACTCCCACATGATGAAAAAAAGTAAAAGGTCTCGAGAAGAAAATGATCCTATTTGACCACTGTACATTGCTAGCATCAGGAAATGAAATAATCGTGAATCTCGAGTAACTGGCCAAGCCGCCAAAGTCGCTAAAGTGGTGATAAATCCTGTAAGTAAAATGGGCCCTATAGAAAGTCCATCTATTCCCAATCTCCAGTAAAAATCAAAAAAATTTATCCATTTATAATCTTCCGCCAGCTGGATTAATGGATCGTCCAATCGGAAATGATAACAAAATGCATAGGTTGTTAGAAGGAGTTCGAATATGCATATACACATTGTATACCACTTAATTAACTTATTTCCTCTATGAGGAAGAAAGAAAATTAAGGAACCTGCGGATATTGGTAAAACTACAATTATTGTTAACCAAGGGAAATAATTCGTGGTAAAGACAAGATACGCTTGGACCAGAAAAACCCGTGCTCAGAAAGATTTTTTTTTGAGCACGGGTTTTTTCAGTAAAAAAAATAAAATGGATTCAAAATTATTCAAGTGGGTTTTCTTTTCTGGAACGTATCAATAAGCTAGACCCATACTTCGAGTTGTTTCATGCCATAAATAAACTCGAACGCTCAAGAAATCCGTTGGACAAGCGGATTCGCATCTCTTACAACCAACGCAGTCTTCTGTTCTTGGAGCGGAAGCAATTTGCTTAGCTTTACATCCATCCCAAGGTATCATTTCTAACACATCGGTGGGGCAGGCTCGGACACATTGAGTACACCCTATACATGTATCATAAATTTTTACTGAATGTGACATGGGATCTATAAATTTTTTTAACATCATAAAATTTCAATCTAGTAAACTTGTAAATGAATCAGTATAGTTAAACACCAGATGAATCAACGATTTACCAGAAATTTTCTAATTAATTTCTTTCCTTCGGGATCAACTCATAAGAAAGGACCAAGATACTTTGATTTCTTACATTTTCGAAAACATGATATAGATTCCAACATATTGGACATGCTAATTCAAATTGGTGAATCTTATGATTTAATATTATTAATATAATATTACTTATTCAACAAAGTTGATTGATTGATACGCGTTGATTTTCTGTTACGATAAATCGAGGAAACAATAGCTAATCCAATAGCTGCTTCAGCGGCTGCAATAGCTATAACAAAAATTGAGAAAATATTTCCTTTTAATTGCCGACTATCAAAAAAATCAGAAAATGTTACAAAATTTATATTAACCGCATTCAGTATAAGTTCAAGACACATAAGGGCCCTAACCATATTTCGACTCGTGATCAATCCATAAATACCGATAGAAAATAAATAGGCACTCAAAACAAGTATATGTTCGAGCATCATTGACCAACTCCTTATCAATTTCGATTCATTTTAATATGAACAATAATTCAACGGATGGGGTTGACTAGAATATAACAAAAAGAATATATTGGAAATATATCGAATAAACGAATTTCTATTTTATACACGAGCAATATTCAAATAGAATTCAAAGAAAATAGACGCAATAAGGCAGAAAAAAGTTTAATTTTGATTGCTTGCTACTCCTAGTTAGAAAGAGAAAGATTTATTACTGACGAGCCACAGCAATTGCACCTATCAAAGCAACTAAAAGAATTATTGAAATGAATTCAAATGGAAGAAAAAAATCTGTTGCTAAATGAATTCCAATTTGTTGACTATTACTTATCAAATCTTGTTCTATAATTTGATTTGATCTTGTAGTCCAAATAATCCCGTACCATGATGTATCTAATATAGTAGTAATTAGCGAAACAAGAATACCTGTACAAACCAACGAAGTAAGGCCGTTCCCAATGGTCCACAGATTAAAATCTTTATAATATTCTGAACCATTCATGAACATCACAGCAAATAGGATTAAAACATTTATGGCTCCCACATAAATAAGAAGCTGGGCAGCCGCCACAAAATGAGAATTTGAGAGAATATAGAATAAGGATATACAAACAAGAACCAATCCCAATGAAAAGGCAGAATAGATTGGATTGGTAAGTAATACCACTCCCAGGCCCCCTAATATAAGACCCGATCCCAGAAAAACTAAAAGAAAATCGTGTATTGGTCCAGGCAAATCCATTCTGTGTAAAATAAGAGATAAATAAATCGAAATACTTTTCATGATCTTATTGACCTGACCAGGAATTTTTTTTATGATACGTTCCTAATTGAATAAAATCCTACTTTAGTAAGTGTGAATTGCTCTAAGTACAATTATTGTAAGTTTCGTTTTTGATTCTTTTTTTGTTTGTTCGAAAGAAAAGGGTATTTTGTTTTTTGAAACTATATATTTCGAAATAATTACGAATATATTAATAGAGTTTCAATAAAAATGAATCCGAAATTCTTATCAACCAGTTAATTTGTAATTGAATTTTTATTTATTGACCAAGGGCCTCATTCTTTTTTAATTCAAACCAAACATTCTTTAAACTTAAACCAAACCGGAACCTTAAAAGAATTGGAAATTTCTCTTTAATAGAATAGGAGGTTTACTTACTCAGTTTTTCTTTGAGTCGAATTCAAAATTGTTCGAATTGTATAATCATCAATTACTGACATTGGTAAACGGCCCAAAGCAATTTGATTATAATTCAATTCGTGACGGTCGTAAGTAGAAAGTTCATATTCTTCAGTCATTGATAAACAATTTGTTGGACAATACTCAACGCAGTTACCACAAAATATACAAATTCCGAAATCAATACTGTAATTAAGCAATCGTTTTTTTCGAATATCCGTTTCAAATTTCCAATCTACAACAGGTAGATCTATAGGGCATACACGAACACATACTTCACAAGCAATGCATTTATCAAATTCAAAATGGATTCGCCCGCGAAAACGCTCTGATGTGATTAATTTTTCATAAGGGTATTGAATAGTTACGGGTAAACGGTTTGCGTGGGATAAGGTAATCATGAAACCTTGACCAATGTACCTTGCTGCTCGGACTGTTTGGTGGCCATAATTCATGAACCCAGTTACCATAGGGAACATATCGTGAATATCTATGAATAATTTTATGTTTGTTTCTTTCTCTTGTTTGAACCAAGCCATGAATCTCATATTCTTTTTTTCTTTACAGTGAAAGAAGTTGGAAAGAAGTTGTTAATAATAGATTACCGAGAGAAATGGGTAAAAGAAATTTCCATCCAAGATTTAATAATTGGTCCATTCTTAACCTAGGTAAAGTCCATCGTGTTGCGATAGAAATAAACAAAAACAAATAAGTTTTAGTTAATGTAATAAAGATACCAATTGTCGTTCCAAAGATTCCATTCATTTTATTTATTTCAAATAGCTCAGGGACGAATATGTACGGAATGGAAATATTCCAACCCCCTAAGTAAAGAACTGTTACAAATAAGGAAGAAAGTAATAGATTTAGATAGGAAGCAACGTAAAATAAACCAAATTTGATACCTGAATATTCGGTTTGATACCCTGCTACTAATTCTTCCTCGGCTTCTGGTAAATCAAAAGGTAATCTCTCACATTCTGCTAGAGAAGAAATTAGAAAAACGATAAACCCTATTGGCTGACGCCACAAATTCCATCCCCAAAAACCATATTTTGATTGCGCCTCAACTATATCAACTGTACTTGAACTGTTAGATAATTATAGTCGATGATAACATCACTGTTTCCATCGCTAGTCCAAAACCGTACATGAGATTTTCACCTCATACGGCTCCTCGTGGGTCACAAATAAATTTAAGGACCTAATCAGTATTATTTATCTTCGTATGGTTGTAGAATAGATAGAGAAAAGATGGATTGGAAGGTCCAAAATTATACCAATGGAATTCTGTCTGCTATATTCTGAAGAATAAAAAAAAATGCTTCTGAATTGATCTCGCCCGTTAATAATTTCAATTTCGATTTGTTGAGTAATAACTTAAGCCTTCAATAAAATACTTCTTCTAGAATATCAATAGATATTTCAACCCATTGTTTTCGATTACGAAAAAAATGAAACATTACATTAGCTCATAAATCATGACACGAATTAGAGCTCTCTATCTATGAAAGAAAGAATAAAAAAGATTTCTTTTTTATTCTTTATTGTTTCTTTTTCGTTCCTATTCTTCTTTCGGATCTGAGAAAACCACGAATGGGGGCTTAAACTAAAAAATAGTAAAGGATTATTTCGTTCCTGATAGTCATTACTTTAATCGGCGGATAGGAGCATACTCTGGACCGGAATCGTGGGGAGTACGGCCTAGTCATTTCTACGAATTGAAAGCCCCAATTAGTATTCTTTTTATGTTATCCAGAAGTCTTTTTTTCTATAATTTACATAATCTCCGTTACTAATCCTTTATGTATTTTGGTGTTCCTAACCATCCACTCATTTTTTTTGTTCAATCCCCCGTTTGTTTAGCAATACATGTATGGGAATCCATACAAAGGATAGCGAAAACTCTAGACGGTTGATCTTTTGAGCCCGCTTCAAGCTAGATTGACTAATCAACCCGCCTTGGGGTAAAGACTACTTTCGCTTACGTTTTCTTCCACTTAACTCTTGTACATAGTAAATGAGATTCAATTATTTTGTTTAATTTACTGCGAATTTATAAGCTGCTTTCTTTCACTCATATATAACTATCTAATTTAGTTTATCAACCTGAACTGAAGGATAATAAAAAACGAAGATATCTATTCAATCCATTCAACTTATTTTCTAGAACGAAAGGAATAGGGAAAATAAAAGTTTATATTTCAACGAATCGCACGTAGAGATATTGATAAAACACATAGAGTTAATGGTATTTCATAACTAATCGATTGAGCAGCAGCTCGCAGACCACCTAAAAAGGAATATTTATTATTTGATCCGTATCCTGACATAAGAAGTCCAACAGGAGCAATACTTGAAATGGCAATCCATAAAAAAATACCGATATTGAGATCGGCTAAAATAAGGCGAGAGCTAAAAGGAATTACTGCAAAATTTAGTAAAATTGATATGACTGCTATAGACGGTCCAATACTAAATAAACGAGTATTTCCTCTAGATGGAAGAATATTCTCTTTGAAAAGCAGTTTTGTTCCATCTGCTAGAGCTTGAAGAATTCCCAAAGGACCGGCGTATTCAGGCCCAATACGTTGTTGTATTCCTGCAGATATTTCTCTTTCTAACCATACAATTACTAGTACACCTATTGTGATTCCCAATACAAGAGTCAAAATAGGGACCAACATCCATATGATCCCATAGACCTCTTTTAAAGATTCCAATCTGTAAAAGGAATTGATATCTTGTGCTTCTGTCATATAAATTATCATTTCAACGATCCACTTCTCCCATAATGATATCTATGCTACCTAGTATCGTCATAATATCAGCCAATTTCATTCTTTTAACTAACTGAGGAAGAATTTGCAAATTGATAAAACCCGGCGGGCGAATTTTCCATCTCCAAGGAAAACCGCTTTGATCCCCTATCAGAAAAATTCCTAATTCTCCCTTTGGGGCTTCCATTCTCGCATAAAGTTCTTGTCTCGGTAATTCAAATGTGGGAGAAGGTTTTTTACTAATGAATCGATATTCAAAATCATTCCATTCTGGATCCCGTTCTCGATCAAAGCATCGGATTTCTAAATTCTCATAGGGACCCCCCGGAATTCCTTCCAGGGCCTGTTGAATTATTTTTATGGATTCCGTCATTTCACTGATTCGGACTAAATAACGAGCTAATGAATCTCCTTCTTTTTGCCACTGGATTTCCCAATCAAATTCGTCGTAACACTCATAATGATCAACTTTCCGAAGATCCCATTTGATTCCCGATGCTCGTAGCATTGGGCCGGATAAACCCCAATTTATTGCTTCTTCTCCACCAATAACGCCTATCCCTTCAACTCGTTCTAAAAAAATAGGATTTCGCGTAATAAGTTTTTGATATTCAACAATTCCTGTTAAAAAATAATCGCAGAAATCCAAACATTTATCTATCCAGCCATAAGGTAGATCGGCCGCCACTCCTCCGATACGAAAATAATTATGCATCATTCTCATACCGGTGGCAGCTTCGAATAGATCATATACTAATTCTCTTTCTCTGAAAATATAGAAAAAGGGGGTCTGTGCACCAATATCTGCCATAAAAGGTCCAAGCCATAATAGATGAGAAGCTATACGACTCAACTCCAACATAATTACTCTGATATAGCTGGCTCGTTGCGGGACTTGAATATTCCCCAATTGCTCTGGTCCATTTACGGTTATTGCTTCCGTGAACATAGTGGCTAAATAATCCCAACGCGTTACATAAGGCAAATATTGTATAATTGTTCGGTTTTCCGCAATTTTTTCCATTCCTCTGTGTAAATAACCTAATATTGGTTCACAGTCAACAACATCTTCACCATCTAGAGTAACGATGAGACGAAGAACACCATGCATTGATGGGTGGTGAGGTCCCATATTGACTATCATAAGGTCTTTTTCTGTAGTTGATAGATTCATAAGTTTTTCCTCGATTCATTCTTACATGAATTGTTGAAAACGAAAAGAAGTACATCAAAATGAAAATCTAATAAATCGACTAATTCAAAATTTGCAAATTAACGATTTTTTGATTCCCGAATATCCAACTCACTAATTAATTCTTTATAACGTATTTTATTTTTCTTTGATAAATAAGACAGCAGTCGTTGACGTTTTCCTAGAATTTTACGTAGACCTCTCTGAGATAAATAGTCTTTTTTGTGCAATTCCAAATGTGAAGTAAGTCTTCGTATCTTATTGGTGAAACTAATTATTTGAAATTCAACGGACCCCCTGTTTTCTTCTTTTTTTTCTTGAAAAATAACTGAGATGAATGAATTTTTTACCATAAAACAAAATATTCTCTCCCCCTTTTTTTGAATGTGAATTTTACTCATCAGTAATAATAATACCAGTCATTTATTTTGATATACACAATGATTTTAAGTTCGTTATGAACTTTCTAATTTGTTCAAATTTCAAATAAAATTAATCAATCCGGTTTTCAATTTGATTCGTACAGAGATACAAAAGAGTGATATATTTCCACAAAAGAAAAAATTTTAGAGTTCACTTGTTGATTCATTTGTCGATCTAATTAATATATATTTAATATGTATGTCATTAAATTAGTATCATGTATCAGAATGAAATGTAAGACAATTCTTGTGCCCATCTATTTGTTTTCATAGACCCGGCACGGTACATACATAATATATGGGAAAATTTACCATTAACGACTTTTCAAACGCGGATACATATGTATCCTTACCATACTGAAACGACTGCCATTATTAGTATTAAACCAATAGCGATTCATACAAGCTAAATCTTCTAATCGATAATTGGGCCAAAGAAAGAACTTTAAGTTAATTAGTTTCTTTTTATCACTATCAAGATGTTTGTTTTTAGTCAAAACTTGACCACAGTTTTTTACATTATTTAAAAATACTGGATTTCTATGCATACCATTTTTATCCCTTGAATTGAAAGAAATTCGAATTCGCAATTCTCGCCGGTGGTAAGTAGATAAAATATTTTCAGGAACAAACAAATCATAATGATTTTTGTCTTTATTTTCAGTCATTTTTTGATGTCTTGCAATAGATTCATCAAAATTCTTTTTATCAATATAGTTTTTTTCTTGGTATCTTTGATTAATTTGGTGTTTATTTTTATGAACCAACGAAATACTTATAGTTTGATATAGAATAAATTGGCCATCATTTTTTACCGACAGACGAACTGGATCGATAATCAATATTCCTTTTTTCATTAATTCTCTAAGAGTTAAATTCTTCTGAATCATCAAAATATCCAGATTCATTTCTCCCCTTTGAACAGAGGATATAACAATTTCGTTTGGATTTATCAGTCTAAGCAGGAGACAATATACTTTGATATTATTCATTATTCTTTGGTTTAAAGAATCATTCCATCTCAATTGAAAACGCAAATACCTTTTTAGGAAGAAATCAAGCTCTGCTTCCATGTTGCTCTTGTATTGCTTTTTCTTTCTACGTTTTTTTCTGTCTGATTTACCATAATCTTCTTCAACATCTTTTTCTTGGTTTGAGAGAACGGATTTCAAATTTCCTTGTTTTTGTGCATCTGATACAAGATCCCCTTCGCCTATGAGTTCTTTTTCTTCTTGATTTCGATTCTCTAATCCAATAATTTTTTTTTCATTCGGTGCTATTTTTTCATTCGGTGCTATAAGGGGGTTCTTTTTTTTATTTTCAATAATATTTTTATTAATGTTCCCATTTCCATTAAAATTTAAAAGAAGTAATTTTATGGGTATGATCCATGGTTTAACCTTATACGCATTATATAGCAGCATAAATTCTGGGAAGAACCAAAGCTCCAGATTCGATATAGGACGACTTAGTATTTCTTCATTCATTCCCATCCAATCAAAAAGGAAGCCCTTTTGATTGGATGGGTTGCTTTCTTGATCTTGATAAATTGTGAAATCAAAAAGGTCCATTTTATCAATTATTTGATAATTATTAACCACAGTCTTAATATTTTTGTTACTCTTAGTACTGATATTGACCCAGGACCCAATATCGGCCTTATTTCTAAGACAAAAATAAAGAATTCGCCAATTAAAAAACTTTCTATGTGAAAATTTCCCCATAGCATCTAGGATATCGTCTTCTCCTAGATAATTATGGATAGGGATATCCCTCAGTGTATCAAAAAATTTGCGTTTATCCATGTTGTAATTATAAGAAATCTCTTCCCTCTTATTTACTTGGAATGGTGATCCATAAGCATACGGGTCCCTCTTATCTTGATAATTAATAGATTTATATGATAAAAAATCATATCCATAGTGTTTTTTCAAATTTGATTTTTTATATTTTTGTTCTTGATTCAGTTTATATTCTTGATTCAGTAATGAATTCGCTTGAAAATCATTTTTTTTTTCGTAATGAATTAATCTTTCTTTTTCATCTGAATCCCATTTTGTTAAATCTTTATTTTGAGCCAGATAGCGTTGATTGGCTCTATTTCGCCATTGTCCTGGTACTAATCTAAGCCATCTACTCTGAAATAAATCGTATTGATAACGATTCCTTAACCAGTTTTTCCATTCATTCATTCCAGAATGCCAAAAGATTTTCTGTCTTAACCCATAATGATGTCTTAATCTGGAATGAGATACTCCCTCTTCTTCAAAATAATCTTTTATTTCATTTTTAAGAAAATGAGATGTTCCCTGATATTGAAGGATAGGTTTGAATTTATAAAAACTAATAACTTGGGTTTGTGATAATTTGTAAAATACATATGCTTGTGAGAAGGAGGATAAGTCACAAAAAGCTTTTTCGTTTTTATTTCTAATACTAACATTAGAAAGTGAAGAAAGCGAGTTTTTTATAGTTGAAATATAATGAGTTGTATTTTTAGTTGTTTTATTAATTCTTTCTTGATTTGCTTCATTATTGTGAATGAATTTCTCAATCATTTTTTTTGTTGATTCAAGAAAAAGTTGTGTATTGGTTCTTGGAATATTAATGATATATAGAAGAATATCTATGTATATCTTTTCAATGAAAAATTTTATAAAAAAATAGAATTTACGGATTAATCGAATAGTTCTTCTTTTTAATATTTGCCAAATTTTTTTTGATGATTCTAATATTTTATCCCGATAACTTATTTTGTTAGAACTAATATTTATTTCTTGAGTTAGAAATTCGTTTTTCTTGTCTTTTATAATTCTAATTTTTTCTATTTGATTTTTGATTGTGTTTGTTCTCGTAGTCAGATCCTTTATTTTTTTTTCTGTTAATGAATAAGTTGTCCGCTCCATAGATTGAATTTGAAGGGATGATTTCCGAATCATCTTATTACTGATTAGCGAATCCTTTTTAGTTTCGCCCAATTCATATATTTCTCTCAACCCAAAAAATGGAATTGGATTTATTTTTGAAAGTTCTTTTATTATTCCCTTTAAAAGTAGAATGCTTTGAGTGACCCGTTTTTTTATTTCTTTTGAGACTTTTCGAAACAATTTTGTTCTTTCTTTTAAAATTGTTAAAGCTATAAAACATTTCGTTTTCCATTTTTTTTTTTTTTTTTTTAGTTCTTTTAAAATAGGCTCAAAAAACGAACGCCGTTTTCGAGGAGAACCGAAAGGTAGTTCAGTTTCCATTCCCCAAACTGTTAAAAAGCAAAAATCATTCTTTTGACCTTTCTTTTTTTTCATTGGATCTTTATGAGAGGGTTGTAGTGTAACTCTATGCCAAGGTTTCAGGCAAAAAGGAAATAGGATCTTTATCTGAATACCGTCTGTTAACCAGTTTTTTGGAAATTCTGTTTCGGATAATTGAACACCATTATAAGTACATTTCACATGCATTTCGCGATTCCAACCCTTTAAATCCTCGGACCACTCAGGAAATTGAAATAATAACATACGGGCAACGTTTTTAGCTATTATCAATGAAGGTAATATAATATATTTTCTAAGAATTGATTGGGTTATTAACGCGGAGCCCCTTATTACTTGAGCAAGTAAAATGCTGTCCCAAGCTTCTGCTATTTCTATCCGCATTTTCTCTTCTCTTTTGTATTTTTCTCTTTTGTCCTCGTCTTTTTTATCGATTTTTTTTTCTGTATAATCAGAAATTTGTGATTCTTTTTTTTTACATATCCAATTTAGAGATATTAGTTTCAGTGTCCCAGAAATATCAAAAGAAAAAAAGAGGGGTTTGTCTACTCTGTCCAAAAAAAGTGGGGAATGCACATTTGCTTGAAAGAGTTCCCAAGTAATTGTTTTACGTCTTTGGGCACGCATGGAACCTTTTATTATGTCGCGGCGAAAATCCGATTGTTGCGAATAGCGTATCAAAGCCACTTCGTCTGTTTGATCAGGATCATTAGCATCCTTGGTATTAGTATAAGTATCGGCGTTTGCCTGGTTATTATTAAAAATCACTACGCGCTTGGATTTTCTTGAACGAATTTCATGCTCTGCTGTTACATTTTCCTCGTTTTCTCCCTCCTGTTGTTCTAAATCATCGATTAATTTGTATGACCATCGAGGAACTTTTTTACTTATTTCTTTTATTCCAATAGATTTTTTTCTAATTGTTTGATTGTTGGGATTAGTTATAACTATATTCAATAAAAATTTCAATATTTTGACTCGATCCTCGGAATCGATATTTCCCTCTTCGTCTTCTGTCAATGTCAATAAAGAGAGTTCTTTTTCTGTTGATAATGATTTTATATTGAGTGTATCTAGTGTCTGTTCAAATTCGTGATAATCAGTAGTAAGAAGTATAGCATGAATCTTATTTATCCAAAACGGATCCGTGTTTTTTTTTTTAGAAGTTTGATTTATGCTTAAAGGTGAAACCCATTTTTTGATTCTTCCGCGGTAGGGTCCATGCAAGAAAGGATCATATATTTTAGGTAAGTATTCTCTTTTAGTTTCATTATTAGAGAATCGAGTCCTTTTTTCAAGTATGCCCAGATCAAAAGATTCCTTATCTAAAGATTCGACTCTTTTTATAAACTCCTTACTTAAATTTCTTCTTTTTAGTTCATTAATAAAACTCCAATCAGTATACAATTCATCAGAAAACAATTTTTCTGGTGTGAAAAAATATATTTTTTTTTGTATCATTTCTCCAAAAGTTGATAAACTGGGTGGATACGTAAAAGATATTTTTTCTTTTCCATCACTTTGACATGTGTA